AATAAAGTGGCTGAGTTACAGGCGGTAGATTGTAAATCTAAAAACAAGGAGACCTTCTTTATTAGTCCTATAGTATAAAAATAATATTAAATTGCAAATTTAAAGATGTGAGACTCACTAGGATTTAGAATTTAAAAGGGTTGTCTTTTTATGAAAACTTTGAAGGTTTTTAGTTTAAATAACTTAAAATTCTAAATTAAAATTAGATAGATTGGTAAAATAAGGCCGATTAAGTTTATTGAAGTTTGAAAGAATAAAAATGTAGACTCAGAGTTTAAATATATATACTGTAAGTTAAAATTTATAGTATAAGAAGAAAGTAAAAGTTGAGGAAGAATTAATCGTAGATAAAAATATAATGTAATTAATGTAGATGATAATAAAAAAAATAAGAGAACAAAGAAATTAAGATTAATAAGTATCTGAATTAATAATCATTTAGGAACAAACCCTAAAAAAGGTGGTAGACCCCTTAAGGAAAATAAATTGCAGGCAAGTAAAAGAGATAATAATGTTTTATTTGTATTTGGTTTAAGTAGATCTGACAAAGAAAATGATTGAAATTTATTAAGTATAGAGATAATAGAAATTAAAATAATAAAGTAAACAGAGAAATAAGAAAATCAAAAGGAGTCTCTTATTACAATAGCTGCTAATATTCATGCAAGATGATTAATTGAAGAAAAAGCAATAATTTTACGCAAAGAAGATAAGTTTAATCCTCCTAACGCACCAATTATAGCTGATAAAATAGAAGAAAAAATAAGTAATTTAATAAATACAGAATTAAAAGGAATATATGATAAAAGTACAATAGGAGCTAATTTTTGAATTGTAGATATAATAAATACTTGGGGTCAATAAAGACCTTCTATAATATGCGGAAATCAAAAATGGAATGGAGCCCTTCCTAGTTTAAGTAGTAGTGATAAAAAAATTAATATAATTCTAAAATAGGATGAAGAAATATATATAAATCTAGCTGTAATAAAAAAGGTAGACCCTAGAGCTTGAATTAAAAAATATTTTAAAGCAGTCTCTGAGAAATAAGAGGATATTTTTGTTGTAATTAATGGAATAAAAGATATAAGATTAAGTTCTAACCCAATTCATGCTCTAAACCAAGAAGGAGAAGAAATAGCTATAAGAGACCCTAAGATTAATGTAAGAAAAAATAGTCAATAGGAAAAAGGAAAAAAAATTAAAAAGAGAAAAATCGATTTCATTTACGGGGTATGAGCCCATTAGCTTAAAGTTAGCTTATCTTTTAATAAAATATAGGTATATTATACATTATTAGCTACATCAAAGCTATCCTTTTTTCAGGCACTATATTATGGTTTATCTTGTAATAAATACAAATTTAATTTTAATATGTTAAAATATTTAAAAAATTATAATAAGAAGTATAATAAATATTAAAAATAATACTTTTAAAAATTTAAATAAAAACTCGTCTTTATTTAAATTTGGACCGTGGTATTAATTTTTATATATAAGAGGGGGGGGGGAACAGATTAAAAATTAGTAAAAATAAATAAAATAATTAAAAATATATTTATATTGTTAAATTATTTTATATATACATTTAATTCTAAATAACTTCTTAATTTTATAAAATAAATAAAATTTTATATATTATTATATTAGGAGATAAAATAATTAGATACTTATATTTAAAGTAACTCTCACGAAATGATTATTTCTCGGGCACGTAGAAGGATAATCATGGAGGAAGAGTTACTTTATAGTTTAACTCATTTTTTAGATATTTATTTAATTTCTTATATATTGATTTATTGATATAGACAATTATAGTTAAATTATTTCATATTTATAAATTATTTAGTTGAGGAGATATACATTGTCCCTTTAGTCTTGGGCGATAATCTTCTACCACGATATAGCGTACCGTAATCTTCTCTTTATTTTTTTAGTATATGAAATAATTCTTAGGTTAAATATATACATTTAATTATATATAAATTATTACTTCTGAATTCTTATTTTTGTTTATATTATTTATATATATATGTACAGTTATTTATGAGTGTATTAATAAGAACAAATATAATATTCGTTGATGTATAGAGCATAAAAAGTTTTGATCTTTTTTGAGATAGTGCGATTCTATCACGATTATTTTTATTCTTTTTTTAATAACTATATATTATTTTGTTAATATTAACAAATTTTTTCGTTTATTAAAATAAATTAAAGAATTTGATTTTGGTTTATCATTTCTATATTATTATAAAAATTGCATGAAGATTTTAGTGTGGTTAAAAACATCATTAAAAATGATGTCTAATTTATAAAAATATTAATTATAATTATTTTATTCTCAGCATAGATTATTGATTTATTGATATACAAAAGTGTGAATTAGTTATAATATTAAATTCTGATTAATGTTTGTGCCAGCTTTCGCGGTTATACTTCAAGAATAAGTAGAAAAATTGAGGATTAGTTAAATGTAATTTTATATTATATATATATATTAAAAAGTAAAATTAATTTGATTTTTTATATAAAAATAAAAATTGAAATTGAAGCTAATAATTCTTGGGTTTAAACTAGGATTAGATACCCTATTATTCCATGATAAAATTTATATCCTTAGTTAGTAATAGTTATTTACTTAAAATCTAAAAAATTTGGCGGTAATTTAATCTTTTCAGAGGAACCTGTTTTTTGATCGATAATCCACGAAATATCTTGCTTATTTTAATAGAGTTTGTATACCGTCATTATCAGGTAATTTTTAAAAAATTAATTACTAAAAAAAATAATTTAGATAAATTAGATCATGGTGCAGCTTATAAAAAAGTTAAAATGGGTTACAATAAATTATTATTATACGGATAAATAAAATAATATTTTTTTAGAAGGAGGATTTGATTGTATTTTAAATTTAATATGTTTAAAAGATAATAGCTCTAAATTATGTACATATCGCCCGTCGCTTTCATTTATAGATGAAATAAGTCGTAACATAGTAAGTGTACTGGAAAGTGCCCTTGGATTTACAAAATAAAACTAATTAGTTTAGTATTTCAGTTACGTTGAAAATAGTTATCGTGCAAATCGGTATATTTTGATTTTATAGTTTACTTATAATTAAAATAATTATATTAGAAAAATAATTTATATAAAAAGTATCTTTTAGTGAAATGTGTTTACAAAGTGATAGAGAATTAGTACTGTATAGGAATATTTATAAATGATTTTTTAGTAAAGATTAATTCTTGTATCTTGTGTATTAGAGAAATTTGATATAATTTAAATAATTTAAATATCTCGAAATAAATACAGTTAATTAAATATAATAGTTTTTGTAAAAAATTAATTATAAATATATAATTAAAGATGAAATATCAATCGAGATTTATTATATCTAGTTTTTTTAGAATAAAATTGAATTTTTTGCTTATATTAAAATAATATAAGATTAAAAAGCAGGAGGGATAAGCTTCTTGTAAATAATTTAAAATAGTTAAATTTTTATGTAATAAATAAATTAGGCTTAAAAATAGCTTTATTGGTAAAGTGTTTTAATTAAATTTATGTTATAAAATAATTTATATTAACTTTTATTTTTATAAAAAAATTAATTAAATTAATTTTATATTAAGATAAAATAGATTTATAAGTATAAATTGGTGTGTATTAGATATATTAAATTATTTATTATTTTTAAGAATTTAAAATGAAATATTAAAGGAATTCGGCAAAATTATTTCTTTGCCTGTTTATCAAAAACATGTCTGCTTGTAGATATAAGGAGTCTATTCTGCTCTCTGATAATTATTTAAGGGCCGCGGTAATTTGACCGTGCAAAGGTAGCGTAATAGTTAGTTTTTTAATTGGAATCTTGTATGAATGGTTGGACAAAAGAAATACTGTCTCTATAATTTTTATTGAATTTAACTCTTAAGTGAAAAGGCTTAAATGTTTTAAAAAGACGATAAGACCCTATAAAGCTTTATAATTAATTCTATTTAACTAAATTAATAAATAAAATTTTAATAGATTAAATTATTTTATTGGGGAGATAAAATTATAATTTAAAATAACTGTTTAAAATTAATACAATTATATATGTATAATTAAAATAATAGATCCTATATAAAGATTAAAAGTTTAAGTTACTTTAGGGATAACAGCGTTATTTTTCTTGAGAGTTCTTATCGAAAGAAAAGATTGCGACCTCGATGTTGAATTAAAATTCCTAGATAATTGTAGAAGTTATCGTTTAGTAGGTCTGTTCGACCTTTAAAATTTTACATGATTTGAGTTCAGACCGGCGTGAGCCAGGTTGGTTTCTATCTTTTAGTGAAAATTAAATTATCTTAGTACGAAAGGATTAGGTAATTAAAATTATTTTATAGGTATGAGTTATTTTGGCAGAGTGTATGCGTTGGATTTAGGATCCTATAAAATAGAATTATCTATAAATAACTAAGTAATTAAAGCTAATTGCTTTGTGATTTTAATAGTAGAAATTATTAATTTTTTAGTGTTAATTGTATGTGTATTAGTAAGTGTTGCCTTTGTAACTTTACTAGAACGTAAAATTTTGGGTTATATTCAGATTCGTAAAGGTCCTAATAAAGTTGGGTATCAAGGAATTTTGCAACCTTTTTCAGATGCAGTTAAACTGTTTACTAAAGAACAAATAGTACCAACTTTATCTAATTTTATAATTTATTATCTATGTCCTGTTTTTAGGTTGTTTATTTCTTTGTTGGTATGAGCAGTTATGCCTTACGAATTAGGTTTATTAAGATTTAATATAAGTATTTTGTTTTTTCTTTGTTGTTTAAGAGTCGGGGTGTACTCTACTATAGTAGCTGGGTGATCTTCTAATTGTAAATATTCTCTCTTAGGTAGACTTCGGTCTATTGCTCAAGTTATTTCTTATGAAGTAAGATTAGCTTTAATTTTATTATCTTTTGTATTGTTAGTAGGGGGGCTAAGATTAGAATTATTTAGTAAATACCAAGATTATATTTGATTTATTATTGTTAGTTTCCCTTTAGCGTTAGTTTGATTTAGATCTTGTTTGGCAGAGACTAACCGAACCCCATTTGATTTTTCTGAAGGGGAATCTGAGTTAGTCTCTGGGTTTAACACAGAATATGGAGCAGGGGGGTTTGCTTTAATTTTTATAGCAGAATACGCTAGAATTTTATTTATAAGTATACTATTTGTAATTTTATTTTTAGGGGGAGGAATATATAGTTTAAGATTATATTTAAAAGGAGTTAGTATTGCCTTTATTTTTATTTGAGTTCGAGGTACATTACCTCGGTTTCGTTATGATAAATTAATATATTTAGCTTGAAAAAGGTATTTACCATTATCAATTAATTATTTAATTTTTTTTTTAGGTATAAAAATAATTATTTAACTTGTAATTAAATTTATACACAGTACATATAATATCATCAGAGAATAGTTTAAAAAAATATTAGTTTTGGGGATTGAAGATAAAGATATTTCTTTTTCTCTGAATAATTATAAAATTACTAATAAGTTAAATATATAAAAAAATTAAATAATTAATTGATAATGGTAAATACCTTTTTCAAGCTAAATATATTAATTTATCATAACGAAACCGAGGTAATGTACCTCGAACTCAAATAAAAATAAAGGCAATACTAACTCCTTTTAAATATAATCTTAAACTATATATTCCTCCCCCTAAAAATAAAATTACAAATAGTATACTTATAAATAAAATTCTAGCGTATTCTGCTATAAAAATTAAAGCAAACCCCCCTGCTCCATATTCTGTGTTAAACCCAGAGACTAACTCAGATTCCCCTTCAGAAAAATCAAATAAGTTATTAATAAATAAATTTAGGTTTATAGTAAAAGATTATTAAGAATATTCTTATTTAATGTTTTCAAAACATTTGTTTTATTTTAAACTAAATAACCATTTAAATAAATTATCTCATTGATTGAGCAATAGGGGATTAATAATATAAAATATAAAGTAAAGAATTGTTAAAATTTGCCCAATTAAGATGTAAGGATCTTCAACTGGGTGAGCCCCAATTCAAGTAAGTAAAATAACAATAGAAATAAATCTTCAAAATAAAATTTGGTTTATAGGGTAGAAAGCTAACCTTTGAAATTTAGCTGAATGAGTAAAAGGTAAGATAGCTAAAATAATTACTGAGGCTGCAAGAGCGATAACTCCCCCAAGTTTATTAGGAATTGAGCGTAGAATAGCGTAAGCAAACAAAAAATATCATTCTGGTTGAATATGAGGTGGAGTCACTAAAGGATTAGCTGGAATAAAATTATCAGGATCGCCTAGAAGATAGGGAGTTAGCAAATTTAAGATTAATAAAATAGATAATATTACTGTAAACCCAACAATATCTTTAAAAGTAAAATAAGGATGAAAAGGAACTTTATCCGATTGTCTAGAAATTCCTAGAGGATTATTTGCTCCTGTCTGGTGTAAAAATAAAATATGAATTATAGACAAAGCTGCTGCAATAAAAGGTAAAATGAAATGAAATGAAAAAAATCGTGTTAATGTTGCGTTATCAACTGAAAAGCCCCCCCAAATTCATTGGACTAAGTCAGTTCCAATAAAAGGAATGGCAGAAAATAAATTAGTAATTACTGTAGCACCCCAAAAAGATATTTGTCCTCAAGGTAAAACATATCCTAAAAAGGCTGTAGCTATGATTATAAGTAAAATGATTACACCAACGTTTCAAGCATGTATATTTATATATGACCTAAAATATATACCTCGCCCAATATGTAAGTATAGACAAATAAAAAAAAAAGAAGCTCCATTAGCATGAAGTGTTCGTAGAAAATAACCATAGTTTACATCTCGGCAAATATGTACAACTCTAGAAAAAGCTAGGTTAATATGAGCAGTGTAATGTATAGATAAAAATAATCCTGTTAATAATTGTGTAATTAAACATAAACCTAATAAAGAACCAAAATTTCAAAAAGTTGAAATATTTCTGGGAAGAGGTATATCCACTAAAGCATTATTAGCAATTTTAAATAATGGGTGAGATTTTCGAATTGGTGAAATCATTAGTAATTTAGTCGTAATGGCCCTTTGAATAGATTAATAATTTTTACAACTACAATAAGTGTTAATAATAGATAAATGATAATAAACACAGTAAGATTTATGAAAGGTTTATTATAAATTCAGTTAATATTAAGAGGAGTAGATGAAGAAAAAATAAAAGAAGATAAAAATGGTGTAAAAGTTGAGAAAATTATTTGATCTGTGGAAAAAAAAGTAATTGTAAAAGTTACTAGAATAAGTAAAAATATAGTAAGTCTTACTATAGAAAATAAAAAATACTCATTTGAGGCTAAAGAAGCTACATAAATAAATAAAATTAATATTCCACCTAAAAAAATTAAAAAAAGAATATAAGAAAATCAAAAAGAAAAAGTGGAAAATCCAATAGCTAGCGAGATCAATGTTGTTTGAATTAAAAGTACTAATCCTATGGCTAAGGGATGAGATAATTGAGTAAATAAAAATGTTAAGGTAATTAATAAAGGTATAACAAAAGGTAAAATGTTAGATATTAAAATTATATTAGAATATATAAAATAAATCTGTATCTAAAGTTTTTAAAAATAAATTTATTTTTGGTTTACAAGACCAAAGTTTTAGATTAAACTATAAAAACTAATGACAATTTTTAGAAAAGTTTTTTTTAGTATTGCTTTATTTATATTTATGGGCGGAGTATTTAGGTTTATTAATTATCATAAGCATTTATTAAATTCATTATTAAGATTAGAATATATAATATTAAGAAGATTTTGGTTACTATGTTTACAGTTATCTTCTGTCGGTAATGAAGTATATTTTGGTTTATTTTTTTTAACATTAGTAGTTTGTGAAGGAGCTTTAGGTTTATCTTTATTAGTATATATTGTTCGTAGGCATGGAAACGATTATTTTAAAAGATTTAATATTTTAGAGTGTTAAAGTTTTTATTACCTGTTATTATATTGATTAAATTATCTTATAATTGAAAATTAGTTCAATTCAGTTTGGGGGTATTAAGTTTATTAATTGGTCTTAATTGTTTTCATAATATTGATATATATTTTTTAGGATTTAATTTAGGATTGGATTATATTAGATTTTTATTAATTTATTTAAGAGTTTGGGTAATATTTATAGTTATTATAGCTAGCCAACGTGTAAAAGATACAGGTAATTTTATTCCTAGATTTATTTTTGTAAATTTAATTTTATTATTAAGATTAATATTAAGATTTTGTTCATTAAATTATTTATTATTTTATATCAGTTTCGAAATTTCTTTAATTCCTACTTTAATTTTAATTTTAGGGTGAGGGTACCAACCTGAGCGTGTTCAAGCAGGTATTTACATACTATTTTATACTTTAACGTTATCTTTACCTTTATTAATTTCTTTATTATATATTTTTTATAGTGGTGGTAGATTAATTATAAATATTAGGGATTTAGTAAGATTAGATAATTTTGGAGTCAGAATTTGGTATTTTAGAAGTATTATAGCTTTTTTAGTAAAATTACCTATATATATATTTCATTTATGGCTTCCTAAGGCTCATGTAGAGGCACCTGTAGCTGGGTCTATAATTTTAGCTGGAGTATTATTGAAATTAGGAGGTTATGGATTAATTCGAGTATTACCTATATTTCAAAAAGTAAGTATAATATACTCTTGACTTTGAATTAGATTAAGTTTATTCGGTGCAGTTTTAGTAAGATTATTATGTCTTCGTCAAGTAGATATAAAAGCTTTAATTGCTTACTCTTCAGTAGTACATATAAGTATAGTTTTATGTGGTCTTATTATTTTTAGGTTTTGAGGATTAATAGGAAGTGTAGTTGTAATAATTGGGCATGGTTTATGTTCATCTGGTCTTTTTTGTTTAGCTAATATAGTGTATGAGCGATTAGGGAGTCGTAGGCTAATGGTCAGAAAAGGTTTATTAAACTTTATACCTAGAATAGGTTTATGATGATTTCTTTTAAGAGTAGGTAATATAGCTGCCCCTCCCTCTTTAAATTTAGTAGGAGAAGTTAGGTTAATTATAGGATTAATCAGTTGAAGTAGGCTAAGTATAGTAGTTTTAGCTTTTTTATCTTTTTTTAGAGCAAGTTACACTTTATATATATACAGATTAAGTCAACATGGGGTATTCTTTAATGCTTTGTATTCATGTAGCCCAGGAAATATACGAGAATATTATGTATTATTTTTACATTGGTTCCCATTAAATTTTTTAATTTTAAATTTAAATTTAATTAGTGGAATAAATATATGTCTTAAAAGTAAACCTATAGGTTTAAATAGATAATGGTTTGAATAATTAATATACATAAAATTAGTATATTAGGGTTAAGAGTTAGCTCTATAGTTTGTGGGTTATTTAGAGTATTAAAATTATTAAGAGAAAAAACAAATTTACTAGAATGAGAGTTATTGAGATTAAATTCTTGTAGAGTAGAATTTGTATTAATTTTTGATTGAATTTCTTTGTTATTTTTATGTTTTGTTTTTATAATTTCTAGGAGTGTAATATATTATAGAGGAAGTTATATACTGGGTGATAAAAATTATAATCGTTTTATATATTTGGTATTAATATTTGTTATATCGATAATAATAATAATTTTAAGTCCTAATTTAATTAGTATTTTGTTAGGTTGAGACGGGTTAGGTTTAGTATCTTATGCTCTTGTAATTTTTTATCAGAATGAAAAATCAGCAAGAGCTGGGATGTTAACTATTTTATCAAATCGAGTTGGGGATGTAGCTATTTTATTAAGGATTGGTTTAATATTAAATTTAGGTAGATGAAATTTTATTTTTTATAGATATTATTTAATAGACAAAGAATATTTACTACTAAAAAGATTAATTATATTGGCTGCTATAACTAAAAGAGCTCAAATTCCATTTTCTGCATGGCTACCTGCTGCCATAGCTGCTCCTACTCCAGTTTCTGCTCTTGTGCATTCATCTACTTTAGTTACTGCGGGAGTTTATTTAATAATTCGGTTTAGTCCGGCGCTTGAAGGATCTGCAAGGCAAAGATTTTTATTAATTATTTCTTGTTTAACTATATTTATAGCTGGGTTAGGAGCAAATTTTGAGTATGATTTAAAAAAAATTATTGCTTTATCTACTTTAAGTCAATTAGGAGTAATACTAAGAATTTTAGCCTTAGGATACCCAGATTTGGCTTTTTTTCATTTATTAAGACATGCATTATTTAAAGCATTATTATTTATATGTGCTGGAGTAATTATTCATAGAGTAAGAAGGTATCAAGACATTCGTTATATAGGAAGTTTAGTTAAATTTATACCTTTAACTAGTTCATATTTAATTGTAGCAAATTTGGCTTTATGTGGAGCTCCTTTTTTAGCGGGATTTTATTCTAAAGATATAATCCTAGAAGTAGGATTTATAAACTATATAAATTATATTTCTTTAGTTTTATTTATTTTATCCACAGGATTAACTGTTAGATACACTTTTCGTTTAATTTTTTTTAGGTCTAGAGGTGTGTTTAATTTAGGATCTTTAGCTTCAGTTAGAGATGAGGAAGTTATTATAACAAAAGCAATAACTTTTTTAGGACTTGGGGCAGTTACTATAGGTTCAATTTTGTCTTGAATACTTTATCCTGAATGTTATATAATTTGTTTGTCTCCTTTAATAAAAAGAATAATTATAATTGTAAGAACTTTAGGAGGATTTATTGGGTATATATTAAATTTAATAAGTTTGAATAGTATTTTAGTTAGTCAAGTATTCTATAAATTTGTAGTGGTAGGGGGGTCAATATGATTTATACCTTTTTTAAGAACAAAATATATTTCAAATATAAATTTATTATTAGGGGGATCAAGCGAAAAAGTAATAGATAAAGGGTGATACGAATATTTAGGAGGACAGGGTATATTTTATGTTTGATCTAAAATTAGAATAAAACTATATTTAAGACAATATAATAGAATTAAAGTATTTATAAAATTATTTATTTTAGGTTTAGTTGTTATTAGTCTTTTAATTTAATTTATATAATTTATAAAGAATATTGCTCTGAAGAAGCAAAAGAGATATAATTATCTATAAGTGATCTAAGTAGTTTAAAAAAAATATAAATTTGTGGTGTTTAAGATGTATAAGTTACCTTAGATAACATATATATATAAATTAGAAGGCCTAGGCCTAAGAGTTAGGTCGAAACTAAATGCAATATTCGCTTTCTAATTTATTGGTGTAAGTAAATTTCTAGAAACATAGATATTTCAGCTTTGCTACGAAAAAGCAATGTGTTTTACACCATAGAAAAGGAGGAACACAAATGGAATTAAACCACTTGAGAGTAAAGTTAGAAGCTTTATTCTTGGCATAATATTCCTTCTTGATAGGAAATTATTTCAATATTATCATTAACAATGATATACCTCTTTTTGGTTTCTATCAATTATATATATATATATATATATATTAGAAGTAAGTATAAATTATAAAATCAGTTTAGTAAACTCTTTATGAATGCAACTCATATGTCATATATTGACTATGATCTTAATTAGATCAATTAAGAGCTCCTATTTTTCATTCGTAGTATAGCCCTATAAGTAAGATAATAAGGAAAAAAATTCTAGTTAAAAGTCATGTATGTATTTCTGAAATATTAAAAGTGGGCGCAATTGGAAGTAGTAGTGTAATTTCTACATCAAAAATTAAAAAGATTACGGCAATTAAGAAAAATCGTAAGGAAAATGGAAGACGGGCGGAACCTTTGGGGTCAAAGCCGCATTCATAGGGAGAGTTTTTTTCTCGGTCTAAAATAGTTTTTTTAGCGAGTATTGAAGAAATTATTATAACTATTAATGAAATAATAAATCTAGTAAAAGTAATAATAAACATTGTAAAAATTATTTCTTCTAAATTTTTTAGACCTTTTGATTGGAAGTCAAATATACTATTATACTAAAGAAATATCCTCCTCATCAGTAAATAAACACGTACAAGAATAATCATACTACATCTACAAAATGTCAATATCAAGCTGCTGCTTCAAATCCTAAATGGTGATTTGAGGAGAAATGACAGTTTAGCAAACGTTTAAAGCAAATACCTAGAAATGTGGTCCCGATAATTACATGGAGACCATGAAATCCTGTAGCAACAAAAAATGTAGATCCAAATACTGAGTCTGCGATAGTAAATGAAGCTTCAATATATTCATAAGCTTGTAAAGCTGAGAAATAAACTCCTAAAATAATAGTTAATATTAAACTTTGAATAGCTTGGGATAGATTAGATTCTATAATAGCGTGGTGGGCTCATGTTACTGTAGCTCCTGAAGAGAGTAAAATAGTAGTATTTAACAAAGGAATTTGGAAAGGGTTAAATGAATTAGCACCTATAGGAGGCCAGTATATTCCAATTTCAATTGAAGGTGAGAGTCTTCTATGAAAAAAAGCTCAAAAAAAGGAAAAGAAAAATAAGACTTCTGAAGTAATAAATAAAATTATACCCCATCGTAGTCCATTTATTACAATAGAGGTATGTACTCCTTGGTAAGTTCTTTCTCGAGTAACATCTCGTCACCATTGTAGTATAGTTAAAATAGTTGCTAATAATCTAAATATAAGTAGATTTATATTATACTGGTGGAATCATTTTACTAACCCTGTAGTAAGTATTATAGCGCTAATAGATCCTGTTAAAGGTCAAGGACTTTTATCAACTAAATGATATGGATGAAATCCGTGAGATGATGTCATTAGTAGTTAATTAATTTCTCTTGTATAAAGAGTTCTTAGAACTGCAAATACGTAAGATTGAATAATTGCTACAGCAGATTCTAGGATTAATAATAGGATTTGACTAAAAATAAGAAAAAAAAGAATTGTAGAAGATAAAGTAGGGCCAGTAGATCCTAATAATGTTAGTAATAAATGACCAGCAATTATATTAGCAGCTAATCGTACAGCAAGAGTACCAGGCCGAATAATATTTCTAATTGTTTCGATTAATACTATAAATGGCATAAGAAGAGGAGGAGTACCTTGAGGAACTAAATGTGCAAATATATGTTGAGTATGTTTAATTCAACCAAATATTATAATAGTAATTCAAAGAGGAAGAGATAAGGAAAGAGTTATTACTAAATGTCTAGATCTCGTGAAGATAAATGGTAAAAGGCCTAAGAAATTATTGAATACAATAATAGAAAAGAGAGAGGCGAGAAGTAAAGAAGATCCTTTATGGGTGGGTTGTAAAAGAGCATTAAATTCTTGGTGTAAAGTTAAAGTTACTTTAGTTCATAATAAAGATCAACGAGATGGGGAAGCTCAAAAAATGTAAGGTAGAAATATAAATCCAAATAAAGAAGTAGCTCAATTTAATGATAAATTGAGAATTGTTGAGGATGGGTCAAAAATTGAGAATAAGTTTATTATAATTTTCAAGATTTAAAATTATTAAGATTACTAACGTTAAGTGAGTTGATTTTACTAAAAGGGGGTATAAAATAATTTATAATTAGAAATAAGGATAAGATAGATAAGAAAAAACAAAATAAATAAAGTCAATAAATAGGTGCTATTTGGGGCATTAAGAAATATCTAGAAGATTATTTATGCATGACAAACATAGGTTATAAATTAACTAATTTCTTAGTCAGAAGTAAGCGTTAATTACTATATTAGATTTAAAAGATCTATACTTTCTTTCAGTCATCTGGCGTAGGTTTCTCTAATAGAAGAAATTCAATTTAAAAAAGAATTGATTGATCCTCTTTCAATTACAATAGGTATAAATCTATGATTAGCTCCACAGATTTCTGAGCATTGACCATAAAATAATCCTGGTTGGGAGATAAAAAATCTAATTTGATTTAATCGTCCTGGAATAGCATCTGCTTTAACTCCCAGGGCTGGAATTGTTCATGAGTGGATAACATCAGCAGCTCTAATTAATACTCGGATTTGAATTGATATAGGAAGAACAGTTCGATTATCTACGTCAAGTAGTCGAAATCTAGATATTTCTATGTCAGTAGAATTGATTATATAAGAGTCGAATTCTACTTGTATAAAATCTGAGTATTCATAGCTTCAATATCATTGATGGCCCACTGGTTTTAGAGTTAAAGTAGGAGAATTTACTTCATCTAAGAGGTAAAGTAATCGTAGTGAAGGTAAAGCAATAAAAATCAAAATAAAAGCTGGCACTGAAGTTCAAATAATTTCAATTGGCTGATTTTCTAATATATAACGATTAATGAGAGAGTTAAAGAATAATGAAGCTATTAGATAACCTACGAAAGTAAGAATTAAAACTAAAACTAGTATAATATGATCATGAAAAAAAATTAATTGTTCTATTAGGGGAGAAACTGCATCTTGTAATGTTAAATAAAATCATGTTGCCATTGGTTCTAAAAGAAGAAAAATTCTTCCTTATAGGAGCTTAAATCCTATGCATCTTTCTGCCATTTTAGAATTTAGTAATTAATGGAATTTCTATATAAGAATGATCAGCAGGGGGATAAGAGTGATTTCATTCAACTGAAGTTGAAAGATAAGGAGAACATATAATAGTTCGATTGGAAGAAAATGCTTCTCATACAATAATTAAAAAAATTAATACAGCAACAAAAGAAATCATAGACCCTAAAGATGAAATAATATTTCATGAAGCAAAAGCATCTGGGTAATCTGAGTAACGCCGAGGTATACCGTTTAATCCTAAGAAATGTTGAGGAAAAAAAGTTATATTTACTCCAATAAATGTAATTAAAAAATGTGCTTTAAGTCATAAAGGATTTATAGATAACCCTGTTATTAAAGGAAATCAATGAACTACTCCGGCGAAAATACCGAATACAGCTCCTATAGATAATACATAGTGGAAGTGAGCTACAACATAATAAGTATCATGTAAAATAATATCGATAGATGAGTTAGATAATACAATTCCTGTAAGACCCCCTAGGGTGAAAAGGAAAATAAATCCTATGGCCCATAAAAGTGAAGGTGAAAAATTAATTTGGGAGCCATGTAAAGTTCTTAATCAACTGAAAATCTTAATACCTGTGGGGATAGCAATAATTATAGTTGCAGAGGTAAAGTATGCTCGTGTATCTACATCTATTCCTACAGTAAATATATGATGAGCTCACACAATAAATCCTAAGATACCAATAGCTGATATAGCATAAATTATACCTAAGGTACCAAATGATTCTTTTTTACCTGATTCTTGGTTAACAATGTGAGAAATTATACCAAATGCTGGGAGAATTAAAATATAAACTTCTGGATGACCAAAAAATCAAAATAAGTGTTGGTAAAGTACTGGGTCTCCCCCGCCTGCTGGGTCAAAGAATGAAGTATTTAAATTACGATCAGTTAAGAGTATAGTAATAGCTCCTGCTAGTACTGGTAAAGATAAAAGGAGAAGAATTGCTGTGATAAAAACTGATCAGATAAATAATGGTATTTGATCTAATATTATTCCGTAGGATCGTATATTAATTACAGTAGTAATAAAATTTACTGCTCCTAAGATTGATGAAACACCTGCCAAGTGTAAAGAAAAAATTCCTAAATCTACAGAAGCACCAGCGTGAGCAATAGCAGAAGCTAAAGGAGGATAAACTGTTCATCCAGTTCCAACTCCTCTTTCAACTATTCTTCTAGTAAGTAATAGAGAAAGTGATGGAGGTAAAAGTCAAAATCTTATATTATTTATTCGAGGAAAAGCTATATCTGGGGCCCCAAGTATTAAAGGTACTAGTCAATTTCCGAATCCTCCAATTATAATTGGTATAACTATAAAAAAGATTATAATAAAAGCATGAGCAGTAACTATAACATTATAAATTTGGTCGTTCCCGATAAGTCTTCCTGGTTGTCTTAGTTCGGCTCGAATAATTAAGCTTAGAGAGGTCCCAACTATACCAGCTCAAGCTCCGAAAATAAAATATAAAGTTCCAATGTCTTTATGGTTAGTAGAAAATAATCATCGTTGCAT